CAAACCAACTTATTCTACTAAAATATTAGACTCATCAAAAAAGATTTTGAAGATATTCAAAAAAAGAAATACTCGATTAACCCGTAAATCCTATTTTTTTTTTTATTTTTTTATTGAAAAGCTATACAGAAATTTTTTTTTAGCTACCCTTCCTATTCCAAGAATCACTGCAAAATCTTTTCGTGAATCAACAAGAAAAGAAATTAAAATTTTTGAGAATAACATCCACAATAAGGAAGAAAATCCCGAAATAATTAATAAAACAAATCAAAATCGAATTCACTTTATTTCGACTGTCAAAAAATCATTTTTGAAGATTAGTAATAAGAATTCAAAGATTTCTTGTAATTTAGCCTCTTTTTCACAATCACAAGCATATGTATTTTCCAAATTGTTACAAGCCCCAATTTTTAACTTTTTTAATTTAAGACCTATTCTTCAATATCACGGAACATCTCTATTTCTTAATAATGAAATAACATATTTTTTTGATAAACACGGAATATTTAATTACCAATTAAGACATAAACCTTTTTTTCATTTTGGAAGGAATCTATGGAAAAACTGGTTAAGCAATCATTATCAATATGATTTCTCTCGGATTAAATGGGCTAGATTAGTACCACAAGAATGGCGAAATAGAGCCCATCAACGCTGTATGGCTCAAAATAACGATTTCACTAAAAGCCATTCATATGAAAAAAAGGGATTAACTCATTGCGAAAAACAACATTTTTTTGAAGCAGGCTCATTACATAATAAAAAATCGAATTTAAAAAAAAACTACAGATATTCTCTTTTATCATATAAATCGATTAATTATGAAGATAAAAATAATTATGAAGATAAAAAAGACTCATATATTGATAGATCACTAGGCCAAGTAAATAATAAAGAAGAGTATTATTATAATTACAATATAAAGAAAGGGAATTTATTCGCTATGCTGGGAGGTACCCCTATCAATAATTATCTAGGGGAAGATGATATTATGGCTATGGACAAATTCTTGTATAGAAAATATTTTGATTGGAGAATTCTTAATTTTTATCTTCGAAATAAGGTTAATATTGAAGTCTGGGTTGATATGGACAACAGTAAGCAAAATACTAAGATTGGGTCCGATAATTCTAACAAAATTGATGCAATTAATAAAAGATGCCCTTTTTATCTTACAATTCATCAAGATGAAGAAATTAACCCATCAAAAAAAAAAAACACACTTTTTGATTGGATGGGAATGAATGAAGAAATACTAAGTTGTCCTATATCAAACCTAGAGCCTTGGTTCTTTCCAGAATTTGCGCTACTTTTTAATGCATATAGAACAAACCCATGGATCATACCAATCAAATTACTTCTTTTCAATTTTAATGGAAATGGTAAAAAAATTCTAACCGGAAAAAAAGAAGCGTATCCTTTTATATCATCCAATCAAAAAGAATATCTTGAATTATCGAATCAAAGTCAAGAAGAAAAAGAGCTCGCAGATCAGGAAAATCCGGAATCAGATGCACAAAACCAAGTAAGTCTTGGATCAGTTCTCTCAAACCACGAAAAGGATGTTGAAGAAAATTCTACGAGATCGGACAATAAAAAACGTATAAAGAAAAAGCAATACAAGAGAGAAACAGACGTACAACTTGATTTCTTCCTAAAAAAATATTTGTGTTTGCAATTGAGATGGAGAGGTACTGTTTCTTTCAGGGAAAAAATACTCAATGATATGAAAGTATATTGTCACCTGGTTCGACTGATAAATCCTAGCGACGTTACTATAGCCTCTATTCAAGGAGGAGAAATTAGTTTGGCTATTTTGATGACTAAGAAGGATTTCGCTCTTACAGAATTGACGAAAGGGGGAATGCTTATTATCGAACCCCGCCGTTTGTCTGTAAAAAATGATGGACAATTTTTTATATATCAAATCGTAGGTATTTCATTGGTTCATAAGAATAAGCGCAAAATTACTAAAAGATACCACGAAAAAGGCTATGTTGATAAAACAATTTTTAATGAATTTATTGCAAAACATCAAAAAATGGCTGGAAATCGAAACAAAAATCATTATGATTTGCTTGTTCCTGAAAATAGTTTATTCCCTAAACGTCGTAGAGAATTAACAACCCTAATTTGTTTCAATTCGAAGAATCAAAACGGTATGGAGAGAAATCCATTATTTTGTACTAACGTAAAAGGTCGGGGTTACTTTTTGGATAAAAACAAAGATTTTTCTAGAGAAAAAAATCAACTAATTAAATTAAAGTTCTTTATTTGGACCAATTCTCGATTAGAAAATTTAATTTGTATGAATCGCTATTGGTTTAATACCAATAATGGGAGTCGTTTCAGTATGGTAAGAGTACATATGTATCCACGATTCAAAATTCGTTAATAGTGTGCTTTTCCTATGGACCATGCCCATGTTTGGTTTGGGACATGAAAACAAAGAAATGGATACATGTCTTGTCTTCCATTCCAGTCTGATACAAGATACCAATTTAATGGCATACATATTAATTAAATCCATAAATGAATCAAGAAGCTATTTTTTTTTTAGGTCCAATTTTTCTGTTTTGCAGAAATATACCATCCTTTTTGATACCGATCAAATTGAAAATTGAATTGATTATTGATTTTCTAGCAAGTTCATAACGAACTTAAGATTATTGTATATATAAAATTCAAGTAACTAGTATTATTATCGATGACCAGTAAAATTCATCTTCAAAAAAGGAGGGCGAGAGGGTTTCTTTTTATGATAAAAAATTCATTCGTCTCAGTTATGTTTCAAGAAAAAAAAGAAGAAAACTGTGGATCGGTTGAATTTCAAGTATTACGTTTCACTAATAAGATACGGAGACTTACTTCACATTTAGAATTACACAGAAAAGACTATTTATCTCAAAGGGGACTACGGAAAATTTTGGAAAAACGCCAACGTCTACTAGTGTATTTGTCCAAGAAAAATAGAGTACGTTATAAAGAATTAATTAGTAAGTTGAATATTCGGGAGTCAAAAAATCGTTAATTTGAAAAAAAAAAATTTTCGAATTATTTCATTTTGAATCTTGCTGAACTTTTTGTTATTTTCAACAATTCATGTAAGAATGAATCGAGTAAAAACCTATGAGTACACTAGCTACAGAAAAAGAATTTATGATAGTCAATATGGGACCTCACCACCCATCAATGCACGGTGTTCTTCGTCTTATCCTTACTCTAGATGGTGAAGATGTTATTGACTGTGAGCCAATATTGGGTTATTTACACCGAGGGATGGAAAAAATTGCGGAAAACCGAACAATTATACAATATCTGCCTTATGTAACCCGTTGGGATTATTTAGCTACTATGTTCACCGAAGCAATAACTGTAAATGGACCCGAACTCTTGGGAAATATTCAAGTACCCAAAAGAGCCAGCTATATCCGAGTAATTATGTTGGAGTTGAGTCGTATAGCTTCCCATCTGTTATGGCTTGGCCCTTTTATGGCAGATATTGGTGCACAGACTCCTTTCTTCTATATTTTCAGAGAAAGAGAATTAGTATATGATCTGTTCGAAGCTGCCACCGGTATGCGGATGATGCATAATTTTTTTCGTATCGGAGGAATAGCGGCTGATTTACCTCATGGTTGGATAGATAAATGTTTGGATTTCTGCGATTATTTTTTAACGGGGGTTGTTGAATATCAAAAACTTATTACGCGAAACCCTATTTTTTTAGAACGAGTTGAAGGAGTAGGCATTGTTGGTGGAGAAGAAGCAATAAATTGGGCTTTATCCGGACCAATGCTACGAGCGTCTGGAATAGAATGGGATCTTCGTAAAGTTGATCATTATGAGTGTTATGACGAATTTGATTGGGAAGTCCAGTGGCAAAAAGAAGGAGATTCATTAGCTCGTTATTTAGTCCGAATCAGTGAAATGACGGAATCTATAAAGATTATTCAACAGGCTTTAGAAGGAATTCCAGGAGGGCCCTATGAAAATTTAGAAATTCGATGTTTTGATAGAGAAAGCGATCCAGAATGGAATGGTTTTGAAGATCGATTCATTAGTAAAAAGCCTTCTCCCACTTTTGAATTGACGAAACAAGAACTTTATGTGAGAGTAGAAGCCCCAAAAGGGGAATTGGGAATTTTTCTGATAGGAGATCAAAGTGGTTTTCCTTGGAGATGGAAAATTCGCCCACCGGGTTTTATCAATTTGCAAATTCTTCCTCAGTTAGTTAAAAGAATGAAATTGGCTGATATTATGACAATATTAGGGAGTATAGATGTCATTATGGGGGAAGTTGATCGTTGAAATGATAATTGATACAACAGAAGTACAAGATATCAATTCTTTTTCCAGATTGGAATCCTTGCAAGAGGTCTATGGGATCATGTGGGTGCTTGCCCCTATTTCGACTCCGGTAGTGGCAATCACAATAGGTGTCCTAGTAATTGTGTGGTTAGAAAGAGAAATATCCGCAGGAATACAACAACGTATTGGGCCTGAATACGCCAGTCCTTTGGGAATTCTTCAAGCTTTAGCAGATGGGACAAAACTACTTTTAAAAGAAAATCTTCTTCCATCTAGAGGAAATAGTAGTTTATTCAGTATTGGACCATCTATAGCAGTCATAGCAATTCTACTAAGTTCTTCAGTAATTCCTTTTAGTTATAACCTTGTTTTAGCTGACCTCAATATCGGTATTTTTTTATGGATTGCCATTTCAAGTATTGCCCCTATTGGACTTCTTATATCAGGATATGGATCAAATAATAAATATTCCTTTTTAGGCGGTCTGCGAGCTGCTGCTCAATCGATTAGTTATGAAATACCATTAACTTTATGTGTTTTATCAATATCTCTACGTGTGATTCGCTAAAACCTAAGCTTTTCGTTTTCATATTGTTTTGCTTTTCGTTCTAGAAAAAAAAAGAACTTGAATAGAAAAATAGAGATCTTCTGTTTTTTATTCATTTATTCTTTAGGTTAATAAATTAGGTTAATAAAAGAAATTTGATAGTTATATATGAGTGAAAGAAAACAACTTTTTAATTCGCAGTACAAGTGGCTTAAGTCTCATTTCCTATGTACAAGCATTAAGGGGAAGTAAACAAAAGTAAAAGTGGAGGAAGCCCCTTACCCCAAGATTAGTTGATTGATCATCCTACTAGCTTGAAGCGGGCTCAAAAGACCAACCTTACGGAATTTTCATTAGCGTTTGCGTGTATTACAATACATATAGATTACGAGGGTTGAAAACACAAAATGGGTGGATAGGAAGGAACACCAAAAAACACACAACGGGTTAGTAATGTAGATTATGATTATGTCAATTATCTAAAAGGATACTTCTGCATAACATAAAAAGAATACTAATTGGGGCTTTAAGTTGGTAGAAATGATCAGGCAGTACTCCCCACAATTCCGATCCAGAGTATGCTCCTATCCGCCAGTTAAAGAAATAACTATCAGGAACGAAATAATCCTTTCCCCTTTTTTTAAGCCCCCTTTCTCTTAGAAAGAAGAATAGGAACAAAAAAAATAGAAAAAATAAAATTCCAATAGGAAGGGATCCTTTTATTCTTTCTTTCCTATATTGATGAAATCAAATTCGTGTCATGATTCATGAACTAGTTGAATGTCTAATTCTTTTTCGTAATCGAAACTAAAAAAAGGATGGGTTGAAATATCGATTTATATTTCGACAAGGAGTATTTTATTGAAGGGTTGATTAAGTTATTACTCAACACAGCAAAATTGAAATTCTTAAAGGATGAGATTAATTCCGAAATACTTTTTTTATCCTTAGAGCAGACAGAATTCCTGTGGTATAATTGGGGACCCCCCACTAGTTATCTATCCTATAACCATATGAAGATAACTCCCGTCCTTACATTTATTTGGGGCCCTGAGGAGCCGTATGAGGTGAAAATCTCATGTACGGTTTTGGAATAGCGAAGGCAACCGTAATGTTACCACCGACTATGATTATCTAACAGTTCAAGTACAGTTGATATAGTTGGGGCACAATCAAAATATGGTTTTTGGGGGTGGAATTTGTGGCGTCAACCTATAGGGTTTATCGTTTTTCTAATTTCTTCCCTAGCGGAATGTGAGCGATTACCCTTTGATTTACCAGAAGCAGAAGAAGAACTAGTAGCAGGTTATCAAACCGAATATTCAGGAATAAAATTTGGTTTATTTTACGTTGCTTCCTATCTAAATCTATTAGTTTCTTCATTATTTGTAACAGTTCTTTACTTGGGGGGTTGGAATCTTTCCATTCCATACATATTTGTTCCTGAACTATTTGAAAGAAAAAAAGTGGATGGAATCTTTGGAACGACAATTGGTATCTTTATTACATTGGCAAAAACTTATTTGTTCTTGTTCTTTCCGATTACAACAAGATGGACTTTACCGAGACTAAGAATGGATCAACTATTAAATCTTGGCTGGAAATTTCTTTTACCTATTTCTCTGGGTAATTTATTATTAACAACTTCTTCCCAACTCCTTTCGCTATAAAAAAAAAAAAGAATAGAATATTCACTACTTGTCTCAAACAAGAGAAAGAAAGCAACTCAAATTATTCATGGATATTGACGATATGTTCCCTATGGTAATTGGTTTCATGAATTATGGTCAACAAACAATACGAGCTGCAAGGTACATTGGTCAAAGTTTCATGATTACTTTATCCCAAGCAAATCGTTTACCTGTAAGTATTCAATATCCTTATGAAAAATTAATCACATCGGAGCGCTTTCGCGGTCGAATACATTTTGAATTTGATAAATGTATTGCTTGTGAAGTATGTGTTCGCGTATGCCCTATAGATCTGCCTGTTGTTGATTGGAAATTTGAAACAAATATTCGAAAGAAACGATTGCTTAATTACAGTATTGATTTTGGAATTTGTATTTTTTGTGGTAACTGTGTTGAGTATTGTCCAACAAATTGTTTATCAATGACTGAAGAATATGAACTTGCTACTTACGACCGTCACGAATTGAATTATAATCAAATTGCATTAGGTCGGTTACCAATGTCAGTAATTGACGATTTCACAATTCGAACAGTGTTGAATTCGCCTCAAAGAAAAAATGACTAAACCCTTTAATTTCGAATTAGTAGGGTTCCTTTTTGGTATAGTTGGTATAAAGGAATAAGGCTTTTTCTTTGCTTGAACAATAACTCCAAATCCCAACCATTGATTGGTTGATGAGAAGTACAACTTAATTTGTATTGAAATCAAATAATATATAGGCCAAAGCTTTTTTTTGGAACTATATTATATAGCTTCAATTTCAAATTGACATTTCGAATAAAGAAAAGAACTAAATTCATCCAATAACAGTATCCGTACCAATTCCCACTTAATAGATTTGAATTTAATTCAATTGGAATTGGGAATGTCTCATAAAAAAAAATGCCTGGTTGGTTCAATAAGTTCATGAACAAGATTTCGATTTATTTATCTCTTAGTTTAATATAATGGATTTGCCTGGACCAATACATGATTTTCTTTTAGTTTTTCTGGGCTCAGGTCTTATATTAGGAGGTATGGGAGTGGTATTATTTACCAACTCGATTTATTCTGCCTTTTCCTTGGGATTGGTTCTTGTTTGTATATCCTTATTCTATATTCTATCAAATTCCCATTTTGTAGCTGCCGCGCAACTCCTTATTTACGTGGGAGCTGTAAATGTTTTAACCATATTTGCTGTAATGTTCATGAATGGTTCAGACTATTCCAAAGATTTTCATTTCAATTTTGGGACTGTTGGTGACGGACTTACTTCCCTGGTTTGTACAAGTATTTTTTTTTCGCTAATCGCTACTATTCTAGATACGTCGTGGTACGGGATTATTTGGACTACCCGACCCAACCAGATTATCGAACAAGATTTGATAAGTAATAGTCAACAAATTGGAATTCATTTATCAACAGACTTTTTTCTCCCATTTGAACTCGTTTCAATAATTCTTTTAGTTGCTTTGATAGGTGCAATTGCCGCGGCTCGTCAGTAACAAATCTTTAGAACTCGAAACAGCAATCACAATTACAACTCGACCTTGTTAAGTGTTATCAGATCCATTTCCCTTAAATTCTTTAAAGTCTAGTTGAATACTATTCGCGGATCAATAGAAAAAAAAAAGAAATTTTTGTATTCGCTCTATTATCAAATAGATTCTTTTGCTCCGTACTTGGGATATTCGAAGCAATCAAATCACTTGCATTATTGTTCATATTGAAATGAATCGAAATTGGTACGGAGTTGGTCAATGATGCTCGAGCATGTACTTGTTTTGAGTGCCTATTTATTTTCGATTGGTATATATGGATTGATTACGAGCCGAAATATGGTTCGGGCCCTGATGTGTCTTGAACTTATAGTAAATGCAGTTAATATCAATTTCGTAACATTCTCTGATTTTTTTGATAGTCGACAATTAAAAGGAGATATTTTCTCAATTTTTGTTATAGCTATTGCAGCCGCTGAAGCAGCTATCGGATCAGCTATTGTTTCGTCAATTTATCGTAACAGAAAATCGACTCGTATCAATCAATCGACTTTGTTGAATAAGTAATATTTAGAAATCATAATCATAATATTCATCAATTCGGCTTAGGATATATAATATTCGCAAACCTCGATCATGTTTGTGAAACCGGAATAAATCAAAGTATCTTTGTTCCCTCTTAGGAGTTGATCCAGAAGTGAGTTAAGTATAAAAATTCTGGTAAATCATTGATTCATCTGGTATTTAAATATACGATGTTTCAAAATTAACTAGATCGAAAATTAAAAAGTTCAAAACAAAAATTGATAGATCCAATGTCACATTCAGTAAAGATTTATGATACATGTATAGGGTGTACTCAATGTGTCCGAGCTTGCCCCACAGATGTATTAGAAATGATACCTTGGGACGGGTGTAAAGCAAAGCAAATTGCTTCTGCTCCAAGAACAGAGGATTGTGTTGGTTGTAAGCGATGCGAATCTGCCTGTCCAACGGATTTCTTGAGTGTTCGGGTTTATTTATGGCATGAAACAACTAGAAGCATGGGTCTGGCTTATTGATATTGATACGTTCCCAAAAACCCACTTGAATCCGTTTTGAAAACAGTTTTTTTTTTACCGATTACCGACAAAACCCGTGCTCGAAACTCGAAAATAGAATCTATTCTTATTTTTTCTTTTTCGAGCACGGGTTTTTCTGGGCCAAGTGTATCTTGTCTTTACAACGAATTATTTTCCTTGGTTAACACTAATTGTAGTTTTTCCGATAGTCGCGGGTTCTTTAATTTTCTTTATCCCTCATAAAGGCAATAAGGTGACTAGAGGATATACAATATATATATGTGTCTTAGAACTCCTTGTAACGACCTATGCATTTTGTTATAATTTCCAATTGGACGATCCATTAATACAGCTGGAAGAGGATTATAAATGGATCAGCTTTTTTGATTTTGACTGGCGGTTGGGAATAGATGGACTTTCCATAGGACCCATTTTACTGACGGGATTTATAACTACTTTAGCTACTTTAGCGGCTCGGCCAGTTACTCAGAATTCCCGACTATTCCATTTTCTGATGTTAGCGATGTACAGCGGTCAAATAGGACCATTTTCTTCTCGAGACCTTTTACTTTTTTTCATCATGTGGGAATTAGAATTAATTCCCGTTTATCTACTTCTGGCCGTGTGGGGTGGAAAGAAACGTCTTTATTCAGCCACAAAATTTATTTTGTACACTGCAGGAGGTTCCGTTTTTCTTTTAATAGGAGTATTGGGTATCGGCTTATATGGTTCCAATGAACCAACATTAAATTTGGAAACATTAGTTAATCAATCGTATCCTGTGGCACTGGAAATAATATTCTATATTGGATTTTTTATTGCTTTTGCTGTCAAATTACCGATTATACCCTTCCATACGTGGTTACCAGACACCCACGGAGAGGCACATTACAGTACTTGTATGCTTCTAGCCGGAATCTTATTAAAAATGGGAGCTTATGGGTTGCTTCGGATCAATATGGAACTATTATCGCACGCCCATTCTATATTTTCCCCCTGGTTCATGATAGTAGGTACCTTGCAAATAATTTATGCAGCTTCAACATCTCCTGGACAACGGAATTTAAAAAAAAGAATAGCCTATTCCTCTGTATCTCATATGGGTTTCATAATTCTAGGAATTGGCTCGCTAACCGATACAGGCCTCAACGGAGTCATTTTACAAATAATTTCTCATGGGTTTATTAGTGCTGCACTTTTTTTCTTGGCAGGAACGAGTTATGATAGAATACGTCTTGCTTATCTCGACGAGATGGGCGGGCTGGCTATCCCAATTCCAAAGATATTCACACTATTCAGTATTTTATCGATGGCTTCCCTTGCATTGCCCGGCATGAGTGGTTTTATTGCGGAAATTTTAGTATTTTTGGGAATAATTACTAGCCAAAAAGTTTTTTTAATGCCAAAAATACTAATCACTTTTGTAATGACAATTGGAATGATATTAACTCCTATTTATTCATTATCTATGTTACGGCAAATGTTCTATGGGTACAAGTTAGTTAATGCCCCACCAAACTCTTCTTTTTTTGATTCTGGGCCACGGGAGTTATTTGTTTTGATCTCTATTCTTCTACCCGTAATAGGTATTGGTATTTATCCGGATTTCGTTCTCTCACTATCAGTGGACAAGGCCGAAGCTATTATATCTAATTTTTTTTTATAGATAGTTTTCACGACTAAAAAAAATCAAAACGAAATCCCAGGATTAAAAAAAGTTCGGTAGCCACTGAACAAGGAAATTTTTTTTCTTCTCTTCAGTTTCAGTTAAATAAAAAAAAGGAAAATAATCGAATGTGACTTGTGACCAAACGCCAAAGGCGTTTGTAAGAACCTTTTGAATCAAGCAGTGCTGCGATTCAAAAGGTTCTCGGCGTCTTATACTAAGACTAAGTTTCGTTTCTATCTATGCGCTGTCCTATGTTTGTCTTCATCAAGCCCTTTCCTCAATTCAAGTAGATATTAATTAAATGAACCATAACTATGTAAACCTATTCCTAATAGATTGACTCCGAAATAGCATACCCAAATTATAAGAAATCCCGTAGAAGCGACAATTGCGGAATTTACGCCTTCAAATTTTGTATTTGTTCGAATATGTAAATAAATCCCGAATATAGTCCAAGTAATAAATGCCCAAGTTTCTTTTGGGTCCCAATTCCAATAAGAACCCCACGCCTCATTAGCCCATACTGCTCCCGAAAGAATCCCTGTGGTTAAAAAGATAAATCCTAAACTTATAATACGATAACTCCAACGATCCAATTGTTGAATCACTTGATACCTGTAATAATTTCTAGCGGAAAGGTTATTTAGTAAAACATTCCCTTTTTCGTTGATGTATTGGATTTCATCGAAGCAAAACGACTCATTTACATTTAATTTTTTTTTTCTTTTCAAAAAAACCCTTATAACTTTTCGAGATGTAATGACTAGAAGAGCCATGGATAATAAGGATCCGCATACAAGAGCTGCATAGCCCAATACCATCATACTTACGTGCATCATTAACCACTGGACTTGGAGAGCGGGTACTAATATTCCGGATTGATGCATTTTGGTTAAAAAACCCGAAGTAGCAAAGCCTTGGGTAAAAAGAGCACTTGGTGCCGTTATAGCGCTTAAATGATTTTTAAAATAGAAAATCCTATGAATAATGGAGAAACTCCATGAAAGAAAGATTAATGATTCATATAAATCACTTAATGGGAAATGCCTCGAGTAAATCCAACGGGTGATTAATAATCCTGTTAGACAGAAAGCGGTAGCTATCATCCCCTTTTCTGATGAATCATATAGTCCTCTTATTTCATCGACTAATAAGGTTAGTAAATATATTGTAATTCCAATTGAAACGACCGAAAAGGATATATGCGTTAATATATGCTCTAAAGTTGAAAAGATCATAAAAAAAATTAAAAGCGAGAATACCTCAACTATACAAAATGGAAATCCGAAATTAAATTCCTTAGAGCACCTTTTGTATATCTTTTTGGATTTGTATATCTTTTTGGAGATGCTATGCCGCTACTCGGACTCGAACCGAGATGCTCTAGCACTGCTTCCTAAGAGCAGCGTGTCTACCGATTTCACCATAGCGGCTTGCTCGAAATCATAATAACCTATTATTAGTCAATCGTCGAGATTGAAATGGAGATTTAACGATTCCACCTTTTGTCGTCTTATTTAATTATTTAAGGTTTCAGGTTTAGTTAACTTAACTTTCATAGTTTCTGGTTTAATAAACTAGAACTGTTGTAACGACTGTAACTAACTAGTTCGAACTTCAATTTAGGGAACAACCCAAAAGGGTTCTTTCGCTTTTTTTCATTTTTCCTAACTTTTGTGTTTGGGTTGTCGTAATTGTTAGGTTTTTTTCAGTATTCTTTTGTGATAAGATTGATGAAATCACTTAGGTATTAGGTATTGGGCTGGACATATTAGAAACAATAAAAAAAAAATTCTTCTTGTTTAGGGCGTATATTGGGTGATGGGGAAAATAAGAATCCCCATCCTGGGAATAATAAAAAATATTCAAATAAAAAGAAAGGTGAAACTTTCGAGTTTGTCTTAATTCCGTTGTTCAAAGCATTACGAAAGGGGAATGGTTACTTACTTTTTTATACTTTTCTATAGTATAGAGTATAAATTCGAAACACAATTAACTCATTGTTGAGTCAGGCTTATTCAGATTATTCCAACCTTTTCTTTTTTATTTGTTTTCCAAAAAAACGTTTTGAATTCCCAGTTGAAAGGGATTTCGCTAACGAAACCCCCTTCAACGCTGCCCAACCCCCCCCGTTTTTCCAAATATTCTTACGAATACGTTTTTTTAATATAGAAGTACGTTTTTTTGGAACTGCCATTCAAAAAAGAAAAGGTTATTCATTGCTCAAATTGGATGTGAAAGACATCTATTCTTAAAACAAATCATTTTTTAGTTTTACTATTCATTTCATTATCTGTGTATTTTTTTTAAGGTAGTTAGTTTAGAGAAAAAGTAAATAAAGAGAAAAAGTAAATAAATCGAAATATACAAGAATGGCATAAAATCTTACTTAGTCGAAAGTATAAAATAATTTTATATTTTTGACTAGTCGCTTAGTTAGAACGTTTGATTGCTTTGAACTTTTCATTTTTTTTTTTAGTTGTTGGGAAAGATTCAAAATAACTATGACTAGCAAAAGCAAAAATTTTTTGATTAATCGCTTTTAAAAGAGCTAAGAACCGGTGAATCAGAAACAATGAGTTAAGAATAAAAACAATTAATATTATTTTATTGATTTTATGGACCATCCATATCAATATTCCTGGATCATACCTTTAGTTCCACTTCCAGTCCCTATGTTAATAGGGGTGGGGCTTCTACTTTTTCCGACCGCAACAAAACATCTTCGCCGTATGTGGGCTTTTATTACTATTTTATTGTTAAGTATAGTTATGGTTTTTTCGATCGATTTATCTATTGAACAAATGGATCGAACTTATATCTATCAATCCCTAAGGTCTTGGACCATGAATAATGATTTTTTTTTCGAGTTCGGATACTTTATTGATCCACTTACTTCTATTATGTCAATATTAATCACTACAGTTGGAATTCTGGTTCTTATTTATAGTGACAATTATATGTCTCATGATCAAGGATATTTGAGATTTTTTGCTTATATGAGTTTTTTCAATGCTTCAATGTTAGCATTAGTTACAAGTTCGAATTTCATACAAATTTATATTTTTTGGGAAATGGTTGGAATATGCTCTTATCTATTAATAGGGTTTTGGTTCACACGACCTATTGCGGCAAGTGCTTGTCAAAAAGCATTTGTAACTAATCGTGTAGGGGATTTTGGATTATTATTAGGAATCCTAGGTCTTTATTGGATAACGGGCAGTTTTGAATTTCGGGATTTATTCGAAATAGTGAATAACTTGATTTATAATAATGAGGTTAACCTTTTATTTGTTACTTTGTGTGCATTTCTATTATTTGCTGGCCCGGTTGCTAAATCCGCGCAATTCCCTCTTCATGTATGGTTACCCGATGCCATGGAGGGGCCTACTCCTATTTCGGCTCTTATCCATGCTGCTACTATGGTAGCGGCGGGAATTTTTCTTGTAGCTCGCCTTCTTCCGCTTTTCATAGTAATACCGTACATAATGAATTTAATATCTTTGATAGGTATAATAACAGTATTTTTCGGAGCTACTTTAGCTCTTGCTCAACACGATATTAAGAGGGGTTTAGCTTATTCTACAATGTCTCAATTGGGTTATATGATGTTAGCTCTAGGGATGGGGTCTTATCGAGCCGCTTTATTTCATTTGATTACTCATGCTTATTCCAAAGCCTTGTTGTTTTTAGGATCCGGATCAATTATTCATTCAATGGAAGCCATTGTTGGATATTTTCCAGATAAAAGCCAGAATATGGTTCTTATGGGTGGGTTAAGAAAGCACGTGCCAATTACAAAAACTTCTTTTTTATTGGGTACCCTTTCTCTTTGTGGTATTCCGCCTCTCGCTTGTTTTTGGTCCAAAGATGAAATTCTTAATGATAGTTGGTTGTATTCTCCGATTTTCGCAATAATAGCTTTTTTCACAGCCGGATTAACCGCATTTTATATGTTTCGAATTTATTTACTTACTTTTGAGGGATCTTTCAACTTTTGCTTTCAAAATTACAGTGGCAAAAAAAGTAATTCCTTCTATTCAATATCTCTATGGGGTAAAGAAGAACCAAAACCGATAAAAAAAAAAATTCATTTAGTTGCTTTATTAACACTGAATAATAATGAAAGGTCCTCTTTTTTTTCGCAGAAGGCTCATCCAATTGATAGGAATGTCACAACTACGCCTTTTCTTACTATTTTTCCTTTTGGCGTTACCAAGACTTTTTGTTATCCTCACGAAT